CGGAAAAAAGAGGGATTCTAGTTGTAAGATATCTAATGAAACCGTAGCTGGAATTGAGATCTCATTCAAAGAGAAAGATAGCAAATATCTGGAGTTTCTTTTTTTATCCTATACGGATGATCCGATCCGCAAGGACCATGATTGGGAATTGTTTGATCGTCTTTCTCCGAGGAAGAAGCGAAACATAATCAACTTGAATTCGGGACAGCTATTCGAAATCTTAGGGAAAGACTTGATTTGTTATCTCATGTCTGCTTTTCGTGAAAAAAGACCAATTGAAGGGGAGGTTTTCTTCAAACAACAAGGAGCTGAGGCAACTATTCAATCAAATGATATTGAGCATGTTTCCCATCTCTTCTCGAGAAACAAGTGGGGTATTTCTTTGCAAAATTGTGCTCAATTTCATATGTGGCAATTCCGCCAAGATCTCTTCGTTAGTTGGGGGAAGAATCAGCACGAATCGGATTTTTTGAGGAACGTATCGAGAGAGAATTTGATTTGGTTAGACAATGTGTGGTTGGTAAACAAGGATCGGTTTTTTAGCAAGGTACGGAATGTATTGTCAAATATTCAATATGATTCCACAAGATCTATTTTCGTTCAAGTAAGGGATTCTAGCCAATTGAAAGGATCTTCTGATCAATCCATAGATCATTTCGATTCCATTAGAAATGAGGATTCGGAATATCACACATTGATCGATCAAACAGAGATTCAGCAACTAAAAGAAAGATCGATTCTTTTGGATCCTTCCTTTCTTCAAACGGAACGAACAGAGATAGAATCAGATCGATTCCCGAAATGCCTTTTTGGATCTTCCTCAATGTCCCGGCTATTCACGGAACGTGAGAAGCAGATGAATAATCATCTGCTTCCGGAAGAAATCGAAGAATTTCTTGGGAATCCTACAAGATCAATTCGTTCTTTTTTCTCTGACAGATGGTCAGAACTTCATCTGGGTTCGAATCCTACTGAGAGGTCCACTAGAGATCAGAAATTTTTGAAGAAAAAACAAGATGTTTCTTTTGTCCCTTCCAGGCGATCGGAAAATAAAGAAATGGTTGATATATTCAAGATAATTACGTATTTACAAAATACCGTCTCAATTCATCCTATTTCATCAGATCCGGGATGTGATATGGTTCCGAAGGATGAACCGGATATGGACAGTTCCAATAAGATTTCATTCTTGAAAAAAAATCCATTTTTTGATTTATTTCATCTATTCCATGACCGGAACAAAGGGGGATACACGTTACACCACGATTTTGAATCAGAAGAGAGATTTCAAGAAATGGCAGATCTATTCACTCTATCAATAACCGAGCCGGATCTGGTGTATCATAGGGGATTTGCCTTTTCTATTGATTCCTACGGGTTGGATCAAAAAAAATTCTTGAATGAGGTATTCAACTCCAGAGATGAATCGAAAAAGAAATCTTTATTGGTTCTACCTCCTCTTTTTTATGAAGAGAATGAATCTTTTTATCGAAGGATCAGAAAAAAATCGGTCCGGATCTACTGCGGGAATGATTTGGAAGATCCAAAACTAAAAACAGCGGTATTTGCTAGCAACAACATAATGGAGGCAGTCAATCAATATAGATTGATCCGAAATCTGATTCAAATCCAATATAGCACCTATGGGTACATAAGAAATGTATCGAATCGATTCTTTTTAATGAATAGATCCGATCGCAACTTCGAATATGGAATTCAAAGGGATCGAATAGGAAATGATACTCTGAATCATATAACTATAATGAAATATACGATCAACCAACATTTATCGAATTTGAAAAAGAGTCAGAAGAAATGGTTTGATCCTCTTATTTCTCGAACCGAGAGATCCATGAATCGGGATCCTGATGCATATAGATACAAATGTTCCAATGGGAGCAAGAATTTCCAGGAACATTTGGAACATTTCGTTTCTGAACAGAAGAACCGTTTTCAAGTAGTGTTCAATCGATTACGTATTAATCAATATTCGATTGATTGGTCCGAGGCTATCGACAAACAAGATTTGTCTAAGTCACTTCGTTTCTTTTTGTCCAAGTCACTTCTCTTTTTGTCCAAGTCACTTCCCTTTTTGTCCAAGTCACTTCCCCTTTTCTTTGTGAGTATCGGGAATATCCCCATTCATAGGTCCGAGATCCACATCTATGAATTGAAAGGTCCGAATGATCAACTCTGCAATCAGTTGTTAGAATCAATAGGTGTTCAAATCGTTCATTTGAATAAATTGAAACCCTTTTTATTTTTATTGGATGATCATGATACTTCCCAAAGACCGAAATTCTTGATCAATGGAGGAACAATATTACCATTTTTGTTCAAAAAGATACCAAAGTGGATGATTGACTCATTCCATACTAGAAATAATCGCAGGAAATCCTTTGATAACACGGATTCCTATTTCTCAATGATATCCCAGGATCGAGACAATTGGCTGAATCCCGTGAAACCATTTCATAGAAGTTCATTGATATCTTCTTTT